CGTAAGGATTATATTGCTCCTAATTTTTATGAAATACAAGATGCTCATTGAATAATCAGAAACTAATCTTCACCTTTTACCACAACTACAACTCTAGATATTCAAAGAGATGAAGTCTCATTAACATATTATCCATATTATGGATAAGCTAAATAATGAATAAAATAAATAAAAAAAACGACAATACAATTAGAGAGATTCATTAAGATTTTCTGATTTTGAAGATACTTTTGGGAGGATAAGCCCAGTCAATAGGATGAAACTCAAAGAGTTCATGATGTCGAACTATGTACCGCGCACGTCATTTAGATGGGCTCCAGAAAGTCACATAGGAGGAAATAAAGAAATAAAATATGAAAAAAAAATAGAAAGAAATGATAAGGGGATCAGATTCTATTTGTATTTGTACTGTATCGGAGATGAATCTTGGCTATTCGCACCCCTCAACTCCCCTAGACTAGACTTTTAGGTTTTTCAACCAACCAATTTACCTTTTGTAATATGTCTGAAGTATTAATATTTTCTTTTACATACTTTATCTTATATATATCAAAAAGAGTATATACATATGCTCTTTACTCATCTTTAACTATTTTATTCTATAAAATAAAAGGAGTACATCCCCAGATATTTAGATGGATAAATATGTATCATGCTTTATACTATATTAATGAATATGCATGGCGACTCATATCAATTAATTTGTAGAATAGATACTCATACAAATTGCTCATGTGCCAGGAACCAGATTTGAACTGGTGACACGAGGATTTTCAGTCCTCTGCTCTACCAGCTGAGCTATCCCGACCATCCCTTACGCACCATCCTCATTTTAATATAGGACTTGGGTCTATGTCAATTAAAAAGACGAAAGGGGAATTGCAAAGTCTTATCCAGGCCTTGTTGGAATTTCTTGGATCTTCAAAAAAAGACTTTGTAAGTTTCAGTACAGTACGAGTAATAAAATGAATTTTTAATTATTCAAATTTAACATTGGGATTCCTTTCTCAAAGATGTTCATTTGTACGTCTTTCATATAGATCACAGGGCTTGTGATAAGAAAAAGATTTTCGCTCAGATACGTTTGTAAAATTAGAATGAACGAGAAAGATAACGAATTTTGAACCGCTAACGAAATGAGAAGGTAGGATAAATAATTAGGGAATCAAATGGGCCTTTTTGGGGATAGAGGGACTTGAACCCTCACGATTTTTAAAGTCGACGGATTTTCCTCTTACTATAAATTTCATTGTTGTCGATATTGACATGTAAAATGGGACTCTATCTTTATTCTCGTCCGATTAATCCATTCTTCAAAAGATCTATCAGATTTTGATGGAGTAAATGATTTGATTAATGAATATTTAATTCTTTTTTCAACTTAATAATTGATTTACAATAATTCTTTAATTTTTCATGAAAATTAAAAGAAATACGGATTTGGGTTGTCATTAATCATTTGAAGATACTATTTCAGTACGTATACGTATATAGGTTTATTCTTCATCCTTTCTGGAGTGATTCCTTTACTAACGCACCGCAGCCAACTCCATTTGTTAGAACAGCTTCCATTGAGTCTCTGCACCTATCCTTTTTTATTATCGCCTTCTGAACCCTTGTTTGTTTTCAGAAAACCGGATTTGGCTCAGGATTGCCCATTTTTAATTCCAGGGTTTCTCTGAATTTGAAAGTTATCACTTGGTAGGTTTCCATACCAACGCTCAATTCAATTCAATTAAGTCCGTAGCGTCTACCAATTTCGCCATATCCCCCCTTTTGGTTTGTGATTAGGATTTCATTATGATACCTTTTTCCTTTTTATTTCATTTATATTATGATATGATGGAACTGTTGAATTCATTAGATAGCGATTCGCATATTGAAAACTGTTTTCTTATATTTGGATTTCTTGTCTATCTTCTTTCATCTCTCTCGGAAACTCATATTTGATACAATTAGAAAAGATTCTATTATTTCTCTATCCACAAATCAATATATAATCTAGATGGAGACATATCACATATATAGTATACTTAATACTATATTATTATATATAAATATATAGTATTATTACACCTATATTATAATTCTGCTTAATATATATTTTACATATATTTCCCTATTTATATCGTTTTTAGCGTACAATCTTGAATACTTGAACGGTCGATTCTTTTGTTTTCGTCTTAGCTCTTATCTTTGCTAACTAAAAATAACTAATAAGTGAATATAATATTAATAACCATAACGAATCTAATGGCTATAACTAATAATTAATTCCTTTTTTTTTGAATAATTAAATTTAGAATGAAATTATTTCGAATATTATTATTATATTATAATGTAAAATCTTAATTAATGTAATTAATATGTATTAATTATATTCTATATATATCGAATACTAGAATAAGATTCTACTTTAATTAGTAAGTTATAATTAATTTAATTACTAGATTCTCTTTAAAATTCTAAATAGATAAGATAGAAAATTAAAATTTTTAATGTAATAAAATTAATAGTTTAGTTTATATACTAATTTAATAGTATTAAAATAACTAATAAAATATTTTAATATTAAAGAAATAGACAATAGAATTAGATTAGTAAAAAAAAAAATAATTTTTAATTTCAAATATCATTTAAATTCAAAAATAAAAAAGAATCTTATTACTTACTATCTAATTAACTAAATTAAGCTAATTAAGATATTGATTATTGATAATCATGTATTTGCTATGATAAATAGATCAAAATTATATATTGCTATATTAATATAATAATTAATATATTAATCGGTATATTAATTGTTATGTTCTATAATATTCAAATATCCGATATTTATTTGAAATTCTATTATATAGTTTTTATATTAATAGAAATTATTCTAGATTCATAGTAATTGTGAAGAGTTAAGAGTGAACAGTTAATAGCTAAGATTTAAGATTCCAGTAGTTTACTAAATTCCTATGTGTGTCCAATTTATGTTATGCGAGCCCGCTTAGCTCAGAGGTTAGAGCATCGCATTTGTAATGCGAGGGTCATCGGTTCGACTCCGATAGCTGGCTTTTTCCATATGTTTGATTTTTTTTTTGCATAGTTGATAATATGAAATCAAAGAAATTGAAAAGGCTTCTTTCCCCTTTCCCAAAGGGCACTGATCTATTATCTCATAAGAACTTCCAATTATTAAAAAAAATTGGAGGAGTTTGATCTATGTAGACCAAATCAATCAAGAAAAGAACCCTTAAACTTAAAAAAAATTTTCTATTTTCTATTAATTTTAATACGATATATTATATAATATATATATATAATATATTAAGTTAAGGCCCGGATATTGATATACAATTTATCTAATTATTCTTTCGAATTTTTCTTTGGAATACAATACTTCAATAAATTTTGATTAATTTATTATTTTTCATTTTAATTATATTTTTCATTTTTATATTTATCATTTAGTTTAGTTTAATTTCATTTAGGTTTATGAAACTTTATAAGGAGTTTTTATGTCGCGTTACAGAGGGCCTCGTTTCAAAAAAATACGTCGTTTGGGGGCTTTACCGGGATTAACTAGTAAAAAACCTAGAGCTGGAAGTGATCTTAGAAATCAATTACGCCCCGGTAAAAAATCTCAATATCGTATTCGTTTAGAAGAAAAACAAAAATTGCGCTTTCATTATGGTCTTACAGAACAACAATTACTTAAATACGTTCGTATAGCCGGAAAAGCAAAAGGGTCAACAGGTCAAGTTTTACTACAATTACTTGAAATGCGGTTGGATAACATCCTTTTTCGATTAGGTATGGCTTCAACTATTCCTCAAGCCCGGCAATTGGTTAATCATAGACATATTTTAGTTAATGGTCGTATAGTAGATATACCAAGTTATCGATGCAAACCCCGAGATATTATTACAGTGAGAGATGAACAAAAATCTAAGTCTCTGGTTCAAAATTATCTTGATTCATCCTCCCGTGAGGAATTGCCAAAACATTTGACTCTTCACCCATTCCAATATAAAGGATCAGTCAATCAAATAATAGATAGTAAATGCGTCGGTTTGAAAATAAATGAATTGCTAGTTGTAGAATATTATTCTCGTCAGACTTAAACACAACTAAAATAAGAAGGATTCGGACAATTTTGCCCTTCCTTTCACCGATATAAAGAGACCCTCAGGAAGGCGTTTTATCCGGGGATTTTTTCCCACTCATGTATCATAGATTGATAGGGAGATCTTCATTCCTTGTCCATTATAATCCATACCACAGAAATTAGGATTAGGAATAGAGAAGCCATATGTATAACTGTTGGAATAATGGTATGCATTGGTATTTGATATATTGCGATCAATAACATTGGTGAATTAGGTTGAAGGGTACGGAAAGAGAGGGATTCGAACCCTCGGTAAACAAAAGCCTACATAGCAGTTCCAATGCTACGCCTTCAACCACTCGGCCATCTCTCCTGCATAATGATTATGGTTCATAAACCGAATGAATAGTGATTCATATTTAGGTTTTTGGATAGGTGCGTACACTCTATTTTAACTATAAAAGAAAAAGAAAAACGCTGCCAAACCCTTATTCGAGGCTGGCGGGGGATAAAAATAATTTTGTGAGACAAAATATTTAAACCAATAAATATAAGGTATCTATTCATGTTTACAAAGAAGGCACTCCCGACTTTATTTTTGAATATTTATACCGAATTAAATCCCTGAATTGGAACGACTCCACCGATTGATCCATTTTTTTAGACTATGTTTAATGGCTACCTTTAGATCATGATTATATTTAGTTTAGACTCTTATTCTATTTTCATAAAAATTCTAAAATGACTTTCCAATTTTAGATCTTTCAACAATAACCCCTTACCCCATAGATTTATTCCAAATTCATGAAACGCCCCAGGAATCTTTATATTTGATTGTATAGCGTATATCCGTTATATACACAACACAAAACGGGCGGTTATTCTATTTTCATCCATCATAGAACGATTATTCGATTCTTTTTCCTCTTTGGATCATAATTCAATCAAAACTTTTCGAATTATCCTACAGATTAGGATATAAATTCGTTCATTCTTCAACTTTGATGAAATCAGAATAGTTTCCTATATTCTTATAATACTATATTTCTATATTTAAATGTAAAATTTAATTTACATTTGGATGAAATCCAATCGGCTTCAAATATTTCTTAGTTTTTATTGATTCCTGTCAAAAAGAAACAATTTGAGTCGAAGTTTAATTTTACTGAGTGTGTTTTTATGTTATTTCGTATTGTAAAATTCCGTTGTTTGTGGGATTATTTTCTCACAAAAGGTAATTAAAAGAAATTATAGAATGACTTTCTGCCTATGTCTAGATCTCGAATAAATGGAAATTTTATTGATAAGACCTTTTCAATTGTAGCCAATATCTTATTACGAATAATTCCGACAACTTTGGGCGAGAAAGAGGCATTTGCCTATTACAGAGATGGTGCGATTTGATTATTATATTTTTTATTTATTTATTTTATTTATATATATATATATATTTTTTTTTTTATTTTTTACCATTCTTAGTCTTCTTAGGAGGAAGACACATTATTATTCGGGATAGAAAGAAAAAAAATTATTGAAATAAATCTACGCTTGTTGAAGGTGAAGTTTGTAAATAAAACGAGCCCTTCTGTCGTGTATCCCCGATTAATGCAACCTCAAATGCTTCAATTGTCGATTCTAGAGTATTGAGCGAAAGGTTATACCTATGGTATGGGTTAAGTCAAACTCACTCCATTAGTACCAATAGGAGGCATAGAGGAAGAGGCACTACTCCTAGGAATCAACAACACGAAAACTTTGTTATAAATTATCCCTTTTCCTTATCAGGATCGGGACTAAGAAGAATGGTTGGGACAACAAACATCCATCTAGTTTGTGTTTTGGATACCCGTATAACCATCGAAGACTGTTGAAGTGACTTATTCCTGAAAATTAAGATGCGTTTAAGACAAAGAAATTACTGGAGTCACTTTTTTTATCTAGTACCAACATACTAGATGTTAAGGAAAGATCTTTTACAAGAAGGTTGGCTAGAGATTTTTTGTAAAAACACCAGCCCTGCTCAGTTTATAATGAGAATATTTAAATCTTTTTTGATTCCATGTATTATTCTGATTATGTACATAAAGGAGGAGCCGTATGAGATGAAAATCTCATGTACGGTTCTGAAACGGAGATTCTTTAAATCGAATGACGACCGTAACGGATGTCCGCTCAATCCGAAGGAAATTATGCAGAAGCTTTACAGAATTATTATGAAGCTATGCGACTAGAAATTGATCCCTATGATCGAAGTTATATACTCTATAACATAGGCCTTATCCACACACGAAACGGAGAACATACGAAAGCTTTGGAATATTATTTTCGTGCACTAGAGCGAAACCCATTCTTACCACAAGCTTTTAATAATATGGCCGTGATCTGTCATTACGTGCGACTATCTCCACTATAGAAATAAAAAGGGAATAAAAGAGCAAATCTATTAATAATTACTAGAAAAAATAGGCTTTCTACATATGTATCGTCCAAAACAACGATTTTTATCAGCTGTAGCAAAGAAATAAACTTCATAGAATTTGAGATATGAATATGAAGAAATAGGTATGCCTAAATAATTCTATGGATAAAGGATCTAATTGATAGAGAAAGCGCCGTAAAGATCAATTCGCGAGGTTTTGGGCCGATAATACGGACTGCTTATTTATGTCATGATATGAGATAAAAGTTAGGAATCAACTTATGTAATAGAGTTGATCCCCTAAGGTATTGAGCAGCGGTGTAGCATCAGATCCCAAAGATAGTAAGCCTTTTCCTTCTTATAAAGGAAAGTCTTTTTCACAGATTCTATAGAAATTCATATATGAAACCGAGATAGTTACCTTTTTAGAAAACTCTAATAATAGTGGAGATGCCTATGCACTTTATGAAGGTGGGAGAAAAGAGAAAACTGATTAAATTAGTAAGTAAAACTCAAGTTTGAAACTTATAACCATAACCTCTTTTTCTTTTGGTTAACTCGAGAGAAAAAAATGGGATAGATCCACGGATCCACGATAAATCTCATTCAATTAGATATGGTAGATTAAAAAAGGGATGCCAAAAGAACTTGACGGCTGAGCCGTATGAGGTCGGAAACTCTCAAGTACGGTTCTAAGGGAAGGAATTTACCCACCTATTCCGACCGGGGAGAACAGGCCATTCGACAAGGAGATTCTGAAATTGCGGAAGCTTGGTTCGATCAAGCTGCTGAATATTGGAAACAAGCTCTAGCGCTTACTCCCGGTAATTATATTGAAGCGCAGAATTGGTTGAAGATCACAAGGCGTTTCGAATAATAATATCTTTTTTTTTTTTTATTTTATTAATTACTATAAATATTATATTATTTATATTTAATTTAATATTATTTATTTAATTTAAGTTTAGAATCTTTATATTTCTTA